TTACTAGTTATATCATCTGCAATCGCCTGAATCTCGAGACGCTCTTCGAACCAGTCATATACTTTATTGAGATAGGTAAACCGAGGTAACTCCCCCCCCCCCCGAGAACCATATATGAGAATTTCATCTCGTACGGCTCAAGCAAAAACATACAAATACTGTTTCAGCGGATATGTAATAGAAAATTTGAAACTTCTTAGCTACTTGATTCAATCTACCCCGAAGATCCGAAGAAATCAAAATCCGAAATCTGTTCTTTGTGATGATAATGCCAAAAAATATCAAGTTAGCTCATCTGTCTTTTCTTTTTTTTTTATATTGATTATTACAGGCCTCTTGAATCTTCTCTTCCTCTATTTATTTAGTATTTTTTTTTTAGTTTTTTTGCGTAATGAAAATTGACTATTGTTTTACTTTTGATAGGAATTCTCTTGTTGAGACCCTATGAATCAATTGAAACCTCAGATTCATACTAGAACCACGATGACTCAACCCAAACAAAACTCAAATCAAAGGTTCTCTGAGTAAGAACCATTTGATCATCACTTATTTAATGAATAGATGTAATGACTCAACAAAATCCAGAGAAATAGTTGTACTTCCGTCAAGGCACATAGTTCTGAAAGAAAAAAATTGTTTGATTTAGGCCCTTTTGAAATTTTTTTTTGAGTCCGGTTACGAGGTTTAATAGTAGTATGAATCATAGTCCAAATATTCCTTTTCTTGATTTATTCGATATATTTCGTGCTCCGGAAACTAGAATAAATATAAATAAATATCCGACGGGGTAGAATCATCTCTATCAAGATGACAGATCCATTTTCTGTATATCAATAGGATCGATTATAACAAGTCACACACTCATATTCCGGAAATACCGAAACAAAGGAATTTCACGGTCGAACTACCAAAATAGACTAGAAATCCGAGTCCTAAGTTTTTTTTACTAGTACTTCATTGCTCTTATGAACCTAACTCACTGAAATTCCATCCAATAGAACGGATGAATTATAAATCTCCAAAATAATAGATAGGAATACCGCAAATAGAGCCATTGCCACTCCCATAAGGGGAGTAGTACCCCAGCCCGGAGCTACTTTACCATATTCCGAATTCAACGGTTTCAATAAATCCCCTACAAGAGTTCGTCTTGGCCCAGATCTAGAACTACCCTCAACAGTTTGTGTAGCCATAAATACTATTTCATCGGTTGAGATCTGTTGACTTTGTATACCATTCCGTTGTAGTTGTAAATAAACAATCTTATTGTAGATCCATCGCGATCTTGAAATCTAATAATGGAAACAGCAACCCTAGTCGCCATCTCCATATCTGGTTTACTTGTAAGCTTTACTGGGTACGCCTTATATACTGCTTTTGGGCAACCCTCTCAACAACTAAGAGACCCATTCGAGGAGCACGGGGACTAGTCAAAGTAATGAACCTCCCGGCATATTGGGAGGTTCATTACTTCAATTGAGATAATGAAAAATCATTTCATTTTTTTAGTCGGAACCTTAGGAGGTTCTCGAAAAAAGATAGCGAAAAAAATTATCCCTAAAGTAGAGACTAACAGGAATGTATAAACCAATGCTTCCATAGATTCGATCGTAGTTTACAATTATAGCTTCCAAACCTATTCATTTGGGATCATTTATCAGATAAAGAAAGGGAAAGAGTCAAAGAAAAAGCAGTGATTGAAGTCACGATTTTTCCGTCACCTATCCCATCGAATTCAAATGTAGGCGAAAAATGCCAGAGCAATGTTGTATCAGACTATCTGTCTCCTTGTGGTTGGATCCCCAATTTTTTGGAATGTTCCAAATTCCACTTGAGCATCCAAATCTGGATCAATACCAGCAAAAACATCCCGGAACAAGGTTCTGGCACCATGCCAAATGTGTCCGAAAAAGAAAAGCAAAGCAAATGAAGCATGCCCGAAAGTGAACCAACCCCTTGGACTGCTACGAAAAACACCGTCGGATTTCAAAGTAGCCCGATCCAATTCAAAAATTTCTCCTAATTGGGCGCGTCTAGCATATTTTTTCACAGTAGCAGGATCACTGTAACTAACTCCATTGAGTTCGCCACCGTAGAACTCAACAGTTACACCTACTTGCTCGACACTATACTTTGATTCTGCCCTTCTAAAAGGAACATCGGCTCTCACAATTCCATCTCCATCTACCAAAACTACCGGAAATGTTTCAAAAAAAGTAGGCATACGGCGTACAAAAAGCTCGTGTCCTTCTTTATCTCTAAAGATAGGGTGCCCTAACCACCCAACAGCTATTCCATCCCCATTGTCCATTGAGCCTGCTCTGAATAATCCTCCCTTTGCCGGATTATTACCAATGTAATCATAAAAGGCTAATTTTTCGGGAATTTTCGACCAAGCTTCCGATAAACTCAGATTTTCAGCTAGTCCAGCACCAACTCTTCGATATATTTCTTGCTGAAAATATCCCTGATCCCACTGATAACGAGTGGGGCCAAATAATTCAATCGGGGTAGTTGCCGAACCATACCACATAGTCCCAGCAACAACGAAAGCTGCAAAAAACACAGCAGCGATACTACTGGAAAGGACAGTTTCAATATTTCCCATACGTAATCCTTTGTATAGACGTTGAGGCGGACGGACACTAAGATGGAATAGACCTGCTAATATGCCTAATGTCCCTGCCGCAATATGATGAGAAGCTATACCTCCTGGAACAAAAGGATCAAAACCTTCCGCGCCCCACGCTGGATTTACAGGTTGTACTTTTCCAGTTAGTCCATAAGGATCGGACACCCATATTCCAGGACCATACAAGCCTGTTACATGAAATGCACCAAAGCCAAAGCAAGCCACCCCTGAAAGAAATAAATGAATTCCAAAAATTTTGGGCAAATCCAAAGAGGGTTTTCCCGTACGTTCATCACAGAATATTTCTAGGTCCCAATACACCCAATGCCAGATAGCTGCCAAGAAGCACAAGCCAGAAAACACAATATGTGCACCTGCCACACCTTCGTAACTCCAAATACCTGGATTCGTTATAGTTCCCCCTGTAATACTCCAACCGCCCCATGAATTGGTTATTCCTAAACGAACCATGAAGGGTATAACAAACATACCCTGTCTCCACATTGGATCAAGAACGGGGTCAGAGGGATCAAAAACCGCTAATTCGTATAGAGCCATTGAGCCGGCCCAACCAGAAACTAAAGCAGTATGCATTATGTGGACAGAAAGCAACCGACCGGGATCATTCAATACAACGGTATGAACACGATACCAAGGCAAACCCATGGAAATACCTCTTTAAGATAAATAGACACCATGTAACTTTATCGCATTGGACTAAAAAACTAAAAAAAAAATATAAAAAATATAAATATAAAAATATAAAAAATATAATATAATATAGTATAAAAATATAATAATAAGTATAAATATAAGAAAATATAATAATAAATATAATATATATAAAATATTATATAAATATAAAATAATATAAACATATAATATATATATATCCATATATCATATATATATAGATAAACATATAATGCAAAAACACTTGTTGATTATTCGAACTATCCCCTTATAAGAATTTTTCTTTATTCATTGCGTAAATTGATTATTACGCCCTCAAATCAAAATCAAAATATAGTGTTTTAATTTATATTTAAATAATTATGCCTGTAGGAATACCAAAAATCCCTTATGTTGTCATCCAAGATAAGGATAAGGATGGCAAGGAAGATGAAACTTGGGTTGAGATATTTGACATTCTTTCTAGAGAAAGAATACTGTTTTTAGGATCCAAAATTGACTCCGAGCTCGCGAACGAGATTACTGGTCTTTTTATGTATCTTAATTTGGAGAATCCGCATAAGAAATTTCATTTGTTTATAAACTCCCCCGGTGGATCGGTAATGGGAGGAGTATCTATTTTTGATAGTATAAGCTATGTGAAATCGGCTGTACATACGACATGCATAGGAAGAGCTGCTTCAATAGCATCTTTAATTCTGTCCGGAGGCACTCCGGGCGAGCGGACAGCATTCCCTCATGCTAGGATAATGATTCACCAACCTCTCTCTACTTTTTTGGATCCTTTCAATTGAAAAAAAAACCGTAGCAAAAAAAAGCGGCACTGACATTATTTGCCCTATATGTGCAAAAATAATTCGGATAGATATTTACCCGGAGTAGAACATGAACCTAAAAGAATTAAGAATGGTCCACACTTTAGAGATGATACCTCACTTGTTTTTTTTTTTTTAAAGGGAGTTTCCTTGTTAAATAGGGTTTTTGATGTTCAAAAATATAGGTATGAACAGATAGAACTTGTCCCCAAATTAGGTAACCAGGATCAAACCTTCTTTTGTTTTTCTCAACATAAAATTATGCATCGAAGTAGTACAAAACAAAGGTTACTTCCGATTTGATCTTTATGTGTTGGAGTGGTGTGTTTCAGCATCACAATCCATTTTTCTTACACACCAGAAGTGCCTTTCTGATATTAAGGTTATAAAATATAAAACATAAAGATAGTTCCCAAAAAAAAAAAAAAGTAGACACAGTTGTTCTTTGTTTCAGTGTGTATCTTAATTTGGAGAATCCGCATAAGAAATTTCATTTGTTTATAAACTCCCCCGGTGGATCGGTAATGGGAGGAGTATCTATTTTTGATAGTATAAGCTATGTGAAATCGGCTGTACATACGACATGCATAGGAAGAGCTGCTTCAATAGCATCTTTAATTCTGTCCGGAGGCACTCCGGGCGAGCGGACAGCATTCCCTCATGCTAGGGATAATGATTCACCAACCTCTCTCTACTTTTTTTGATGGAAATCCGATAATCCATACTCGGGAAATAAATGAAGTATTGGCACTTCGCGATATGATCGTACATATGTACATGGGCACAACGCTCCAATCTCATATGCAGTTACTAAACGACCTCGAAAGGGATGAATTTATGTCAACACAAGATGCCATATTTTATGGCCTTATTGATTCTGTATCGCAGGATCCTTTTGCTTGTATTGATATGGAAAGAATTAGGTATGATATTAATGCAATTAAACGTGATGATGGAGATACTCCATCTACATCTGCATTTGGAGTTGGAGACAATTTTCCGTAATTTGATATTGAATGAATATTTTACCCAAGTAAAATATTCATTCAATTGAAGGGAAAAATTCATAATCATCAGGTTAATATCGATCTAAACCAGCCCATTATAATCCCATCATATATACGATTCAACATGCCAACTACTAAACAACTTATTAGAAACGCAAGACAGCCAATCAGAAATGTCAAGAGAACTCCTGCTCTTCGAAGATGCCCTCAGCGTCGAGGAATATGTATTAGGACGTATGTGCGACTCGTTTATTTAGATCATGAGCTCGAACACAAATGAGACAATTGTTCCAGTATCAATGACTAGAATAGATAGAATGGAAAAAGCGGAAGAATACTGTTTACTATCTAAACTACAAATAAAGATGTATCATATACCTCTATTGATTGTGTATGAATTTTATGGTTTCTGTTGGTGCAAATCCAATCTTTGAGATGAAAATCAATTCTCCATTGGTAGCAAAAGGTTATCCATTAAGCGGGGAAACAATATATAAGAAACAAAACAATTATGCTCTTATTTTTGAAATAACGGACTAACAGGGTCAGCTACCTAGCCAACTTTCATAATTAAATGCCGTCACTGTATGGATAGCTCTCATTGTGAAAAGACCTATTACTGTATAATTCATGGGTAGAGCCAAAAAGTGCGAACTGTACAAGTTACCAAAAACATTGATTAAATGGAATGGAAGAAAGAGCTCCGGTGTATAGAGAGGACCTCACCGTTTAAGAAGCAACCATAGAAACGAAGGAATCCACTATTTATTTTAAATAATTAATATAAATTAATTTATTTTACAAATTTTATTATTGATTGGTCGAATTTCTTATTTCCACAAGCGAAATACCTAACTAAAAGAAACAAAATAAAAAATTGTGGTTGGGAAGGTTATAGTAGCAAAAGCCATTGGAATTTATATTTTATATATCGGAATAATCCGTTTTGTTATTAATTGAACTGAGGAAAAAGAATGACTGAACAAACAGAAATCAAATAGTTATTCATCAAAGTTTAATTTGATTAAATGACCAGAGTTAGACGAGGATATATAGCTCGGAGACGCCGAACTAAAATGCGTTTATTTGTTTCAAGCCATCGAGGGGCTCATTCAAGACTTACTCGAACTATTACTCAACAGAAAATGAGAGCTTTAGATTCCGCTTATAGAGATAGAGGTAGGCAAAAGAGAGATTTTCGTCGTTTGTGGATCACGCGGATAAATGCAGTAACTCGTGAGAACGAGGTTTCCTATAGTTATAGTAGATTGCTACATAATCTGTACAAGAGGCAATTGCTTCTTAATCGTAAAATACTTGCACAAATAGCTATATCAAATAAAAATTGTCTTTGCATCATTTCAAAAAAGATTATCAAAAAAAGGGGATTATAAAATTATATACAGGAATGGTTGAAACAAAATTCCCCGGAGAATAAACTCCGGGAAGATAGAATAAAAATAAATTAAGATAAGTAGTATGAATGAACATGTTTCAATAAAAAAAGGATTTTTAGTATGAATGAACATGTTTCAATAAAAAAAGGATTTTTTCTTCCCCGTTTTTTTTACAACACAATAATGAAATATGGATTTTAGTCTTTTTCAAAAACTTCAATGTTGAATTCAAATTGAAGTTTTGAGCCAATTGAAGAGTATAGTATGCCTATTTTTTTATGGTTCTGGGACCAGTAGCTCTAAAGATTGACTTGGTTCTTTCAAATTGTATCTCACCATTAGTAAAAGGTAACGAAGATAAAATACGAGCTTGTTTTATAGCAATAGTCATTAATCGTTGTTGTCTCAAGGTTAATTTACTCACTCGTCTGGGTAATATTTTTCCTTGTTCACTAACAAACCGATTAATTAAACTCATGTTTCTATAATCAATTCGATCCCCCGGTTGAATGCGGGGCAAAGGCATACGAAAAGATCGCTTGGGTTTATATTTATGTTTACGAAAAGGGTGCTTGATTATAGTTATATGAAAAGGTTGCTTGGATTTATCCATGGTTTATTCCTTATCTCTAAAATCTTATTTCTTCATGCATTTAAGATCCGAACGAAATAAGATAGGGTTTTATTTCTATATATATATAGATATTTATATCCGAACGAAATAGGATATATAATATATGAATATATAATATATGTATGTTAATATGTATGTTATTAACCTCCTCTTGTTCCTTGGATTGCCCACGCGTCCTTTTCGATCTACTTCTTTACTTCCTCATGAGTTGTATGCTTCTTACAATAGCGACAAAATTTTTTTAATTCTAAGGGTGTATTGTATCGATTCTTTTCAGTAATATATCTAGAAATGCCCGAAAATTCTTTAATGACACCATTTC